TATAATTGGATCAGTTAATCGTTTTCAGTCATTCATTGAATGATAAATCACTACAAGTGACGGAGATACACGATTTAAATAACGGAAGATCCAATATTTAAAAATTGTATCTAGAATGACTGGAAAGGTAGAAACAAGACCAGATATAATTTGATCGTTATGAGTAAATCCAAAGTCTTTGTAGACATAGCCAATCATTAGTTCCCAACCGTGGGGCGAATGGAATCCGATACATAAATCAGTTAATAAAAGAATAGAAAAAGCTTTTATTGTGTCGCTTAAATTATATATGAATTCTTGAACCCAAGAGTTAAGAATAAGAAGTTCTTCATTACCCAGAATAGAACAACCACTTAGAATAACGAAACAGATTATATTTGTCGAGAAGCGCAAAATCGTATGGATACGATCCTCATTGTACATCTTGATCAATTGGATCGTTTCTTTGTGGATTCCTATATGAAGCTTTTGTAAATGTGTTTCCGGGTATTCCTTTATCATTTCGTCCAACAGGAATAGTTCCTCTAATTCTATAAATTTTTCTAGAAGATTCTTTTCTTGAATATCAGTCAAAAAAGTTTCGGATTGCTGATTATTCCACCAATTAGTAACCCAAGATTTCAGACTTTTATTAAATGAGAGAGAGATCCACCAGGGCAAAAATACTAGAGACACAAGATATAGAAGGGGAATGAATACTTTCTTTTTTGTCATTTTTTCATCTGTGAATTATTAATGAACCTACCTCATTCGTTGACTCTATTCGATCTAATATTTCTATCAAGCATAGAGTTCTATTTCTATTATAAGGTATCGAGCCTATGAATTTATTCTCTGTTTTTTATTTGTGATTCAGTGGTTAATCCTTGAATCTAGAAATAATACAGAAATAGAATAAGAATCGAATGAAGAACTAATAAAAAAAAAATATTGTTTCCAGATATCTCAATTGATCAAATTCGAAGAAATTGACCCCTTTCGATGAATGCCCGAAAAAACCACTTCAAGTAATGAATATTATTCGGATTTCGAGACGAAAGAACTCCCTTTCTATCATTTTATCAAAATATCAATATCAAAGATGATCAAAAATGAGTGGCAAAAAAAGACAGAAAAGTTATCGTTATAAGAAAGCGATCAAATTGTTTGGTCATTAAGAAGCACAAAAGAAAGGATAAAAAGAAGGGTCAATTGATAAAGTAGAGATAATTTACAAGACAGGATCCATCTGTATCTAATGTATCAATTTCAAATATTGAAAATAAAAGGATAAATTCTTTATTCCGAAATGTTTTGATATATGAAATGAATCTATTATTTCGATTTGTTACTTGTTTTGTTACTGAATTGAGTTGAGTGAATTTACATAAACATAAAAAACCATTTTTTCGGACAAAAAGAGTTTCGCTTTATTTTTATATTATTGTTATGACTGTTCCGTATACGTCTGCTTTGGCTCGAATGGGCGTTCGGAAGAAACTTCAGTTAAGTTATGCTATAGAAAAAAGAGGATTCTTTCTTTTTTTTTTTCTCCTGCGGAGAAAGCATTTATTCTTCAGTTCATTTCAAAATACTTCAATAGGTACACGCAAGAAATAGGCCAATTCCGCAGCTTTTTGCTCAATCTCGCGTGGAGTCAAATTATCATCAGTACGAGTCAAGGGAATGGCCCCCTGGCCTCTGATTTCCATATAAAGGACACGACGAGCATAAATACCCTCTTTAACTTCTATTCTGATGGACTGAATATCTTTCATACGGAATCGTAGAAAGATGCGACGATTTTTTCCAGGAAATCCCCAACGAAAAATACACACTATTCCTTCTTTTCTATCGAATCGATCATAACCACTACCTACATTCCACGAAATTGTGCACCACAAATAGGAACTAATAAAGAGACCCGCGATCCCATAGAAAGCCATCACGATCCCTTGTGGAAAAAAAATGATTTCCTGAGACGGAAATAAAGATATCAAATTTCTACCAAGATAACTAGAAGTTCCAACCAATAAGAATCCTAATGAACCTAAAAAAAGGATAAAGGCCCAGCAGAAATTACTTGTTTTTCGAGACCCCGCTATAAATTCTATCCATATAGATTCTGATCGCCAACTCATACATACTAGATCCAGTTGCATTTTATTGGAATTGAGAGAATAACCAAAATGAATTTGACTTTACTTTTTTTTTGTTTCCGAAGTAACTCTCATCAACTAGCACTATTCTGATGTGAACCTTTAGGAGTAATTCATCGAATTGGTTAGATCTAAAATAATAACATCCCCTTCATATGATCCCCTCTAAATATCTACATACATATAGATACATTGACTTTCATTTCAGACATCCGCCCCGATCCCGAGCCACTTTTGAAAATAGCTATAATTCATTTACCCATATATTATGTTTACGCATGCATAAGAGCTCTTTCATTTATGTTCGGAGGAAGCCACATGTTATACAATATTCTACTAAATCGGTGTTATCTAAGTCTTGAAAAAAAAAATAGATGAGATTTGACCTTGGTCCCATCGGATCTAAAAAATCTTATTTTTTTGAACATGAAGAGATAAAGAAGCCATTGCAATTGCCGGAAATACCAGGCCCACTAAAGGCACAAAAATGGAGGGTAAGTTGTTGAGAGTTGTCATAGAATGGGTACCTCAATTTAATATTTGTACCTGTTATTGTTATATTGTTATAAAGATATCTTATAATAATTAGAATTCGTATATTATATAAACTAAGTATATCTAAGTGAGTATATATGTAATAAGTGAAAGGAATGTAGAACTAAATAAATGGACTTAATTCATTTTTCTTTATTATTCGTACTTCTTTTATTATTCTTCTTCTATTGTTCTTGTCTTATAATTTGATTTTATCTAATTTCAATTTAATAAAGAAAGAGTTTATTACAAATCAAAATTCCCGAAAGATTCGTTAGAATCCGATCCAACAACAAGGATTTTTAGTAAAAATGGGAATTCCCGGGAGATATAGAAAGATGTAAGACTCTACTATATTTGAATTATATATACATATACATACGCAAGAGAGGGACATGAAATTCGTTTTATTTGCCTTGCCTAAATTCTAATTTCACGGAAGGAAGAATTGGCTTTTTATCTTGTCGATAGCGGTTTACTGCTGAGTAATTAGTAATATGGGTAAAAAATAATAATAATAATTATCCGCATGATTTTTTCTAGAATAAAATCTTATGTCACCCAAGAAAAATCCATCCTTCGGGTTTTTACTTTGATTCTGATAAACTAACTACTTTTTCGCCACAAATCAAATAATTTAACTTAAGGCTCTACTTGATTGAATTATGATTCAAAGGAAAAAAAGTGTGGAGCTGAAATAACTCACTCAGAACACCTTTTAAAGGATTACGTGGTACGATTGTATCGAATAAGCCCTTATGGAATAAATATTCAGCCGCTTGTGAACCTTCAGGTACTGTCTTATTCAATGTTTGTTCAATTACTCTTTTACCCGCGAATGCAATATATGCATTGGGTTCGGCAATAATGATATCCCCCAACATACCAAAACTAGCCGTCACCCCACCAGTAGTGGGAGATGTAAGAATTGATACATAGAATAACTTTTTATTTGATTGATAATCATATAAAGCGGAAGATATTTTAGCCATTTGCATCAAGCTCAAACTTCCTTCTTGCATGCGTGCTCCTCCGGAAGCACACACTAGAATAAGAGGTAAAAACTTATTGGTAGCATATTCGACCAAACGGGTGATTTTCTCGCCTACTACGGATCCCATACTACCCCCCATAAACTGAAAATCCATAACCCCAATTGCTACAGGAATACCGTTTAATTGACCTGTGCCTGTTTGAACAGCCTCAGTTAATCCTGTCTTTCTTTGATAAGAATCAATACGATCCTTATAAGGTTCTTCTTCCGAATGAAATTCAATGGGATCCAGAGAGACCATGTCTTCATCCATAGGATCCCAAGTACCCGGATCAATCGAAAGTTCGATTCTATCTGAACTACTCATTTTCAAATGATATCCACATTGTTCACAAATATTCATTTTTGACTTAAAAAATTTCTTATAATTTAATCCATAACAATTTTCGCATTGAACCCACAAATGCCTGTATGTTTGAGTTCCATCGGTATCATTAGAACTTTCTCTTATAGTTATAGTTAAATCACTACTATTCGTGCTAGTTCGTATATTGGAACTTTCGCTTTCACTACTATTTCCACGTTCACCAAAACTGTAATTATAAATGTAACGGTCATTGTAATTGTCACTATCACTTAAAATGTAACTATCAATACAGATTTGAGAACGAAGATAAGAGTCAACGCAACTATTAATGTGATTATTCCAACTATATTCAGTATCATACATGTAAGGATCGTAGTGGGAATCGTCACTTTTAGATCCATTATTCATATAACTATAATTACGATAACTATAAAAATAACTTTCTAGTTCACTCAGAAAAGAATGATCGTTGTCAATCTCAAAAATTTGATTTTCAATATCAAAATATATGGAATAACTATCCCTATTACTATCCCTAACTAAAAAGGTATCATCAGAGATGAAATTCCGAATATCCTTGACGCCGACTAAATGATCAACATTACTGTAACTAGAACTGTCACTATCACTCCAACTACTAATGTTTTTATCCGTATCATTTATAACCGGGTCTTCACTTACACTAGTATTTTCAATAAGACCAAGACTATCTATTGATTTACTTAGCCCACACCTGTATTCTAATTCCCCCTTAGATAACATCGAATTGAACCACCATTTTTCCATAGAGCTTTCTTGCCCCTATTTACATGAAAATACAATAGATGAATAGTCATTCGATGAAAAATCATTTGAATATTTCATTTCATATCATAATAAGCATATAGATGAAATCACTAGGATTATTAACTAATAACGAGTGAATATTGAAAGAAATAATCCTCTTTTGTGAGAACTCGGAGTCTCA